TAATAAAAGGGTCCATGCGTGCTCAAAGACGTAAAACAGTTACTTGGGAACTGTCTCAAATAAATATGCATTCCGCACTTTTTTTGGACAGAATAGACAAAACTATTTTTTTTTCTTTTGATACCTACAGAATGATGAATATAATTTTTAAGAATTGGATGATGAAAGACACGGAATTCCAAATTTCAGATTCTGAAGAGAAAGAAATAAAAGAAAGGGATAAAAAAAAGAAGGAGAAAAAAGAAGAGAATGAACGAATAGCAATAGCGGAAACCTGGGATACTATTATATTTGCTCAAGCAATAAGGGGTTCTATGTTAATAACCCACTCAATTCTTAGAAAATATATTGTATTGCCTTCATTGATAATAGTCAAAAACATTGGCCGTATGTTATTATTTCAATTCCCCGAGTGGCATGAAGATTGGCAGGAGTGGCGTAGAGAAATGCATGTTAAATGCACCTATAACGGTGTTCAATTATCCGAAACAGAATTTCCAAAAAACTGGTTAACAGATGGTATTCAGATAAAGATCCTATTTCCTTTCTGTCTGAAACCTTGGCACAGTTTTAAGCTACGATCCCATCATAGAAATCCAATGAAAAAGAAAGAAAAAGGGGAAAATTTTTGTTTTTTAACAGTCTGGGGAATGGAAACAGAACTGCCTTTTGGTTCTCCTCGAAAACGACCTTCCTTTTTTGAACCTATTTCTAAAGAATTGGAAAACAAAATTAGAAAAATGAAAAAGAAATCTTTTCTAGTTCTAAGAGTTTTAAAAGAAAAAACAAAAGGGTTTCTAAAGGTCTCGAAAGAAAAAGCAAGATGGACTATCAAAATAGGTTTATTTATAAAAAGAATAATGAAAGAACTTGTAAAAGTAAACCCAATTCTATTGTTTGGATTGAGAGAAGTATATGAATTGAGTGAAAATAAAAATGGAAAAAATTCTATAACTATAATAAATAATCAGATTATTCATGAATCGCCCAGTCCAATTAGATCGATGGATTGGACAACTTATTCACTGACAGAAAAAAAAATGAAGGATCTGGCTGATAGGACAAGTACAATCAGAAATCAAATCGAAAAAATAATAAATGACAAGAAAAAAAAAATTATAATCCCAGATATGAATACTAGCCCTAACGAGACAAGTTGTGATGATAAAAGATTAAAATCGACGAAAAACTTTTGGCAGATATTAAAAAGAAGAAGTGCTAGGTTAATACGTAAACGACACTCTTTTATTAAATTTTGGATTGAAAAGATATACATGGATACCTTTCTATATCTCATTAATATTCATAGGATCAATGTACAACCTTTCCTTGAATTAAAAACAAAAATATTTGATAAATACAGTTACAATGAAACAAATGAAAATGGAATTGATTTGATTTCGACTATAAAAAAGCCGCTTTCTAACATTAGTAATAAGAATTCACAGAAATTTTGTGGACTATATTCCTTGTCACAGGCATATGTATTTTACAAATTATCACAAACCCAAGTTATTAAAGTTATTAACAAGTATCACTTGAGGTCTGTACTTCAATATCCCGGAACATCTCTTTTTCTTAAGGATAGAATAAAGGATTTTTTGGGAACACAAGGTATATTTCATTCCGAATCAAGGCATAATAAATTTAGCAATTCTGAAATGAATAATTCTGAAATGAATGGATGGAAAAACTGGTTAAGTAGTCATTATCACTATCAATATGATTTATCTCAGACTACATCGTCTCGATTAGTGTCGCAAAAATGGCGAAATAGAGTCAATCAAAGTTGTACGGTTCCAAATAAGGCTTCAACAAAATTGGATTCATATGAAAAAAACCCATTAATTCATTATCATTATGAGAAACAAAATTATTATGCAATAGATTCATTACCGAGTAAAAAAGAAAAATGGAAAAAACAATACAGATATAATCTTTTATCAAATAAATATATGAATTATGAAGAAAGGAAGGATTCATATATTTCTGGATCATCGTTACAAGTAAACGAAGGGCGAGAAATTCCCTATAAGAGGTACAACGCATATAAACCCGAATTTTTTTATGTGCCCAGGGGTATAGCTATTAGTGATTGTCTAGAGGAAGATTATATTATTGATATGGATCAAAATCCGGATAGAAAATATTTAGATTGGAGAATCATTTATTTTTGTCTTATAAATAAGATCGATATTGGGGCCTGGACCAATATGGATATTGGGACCAACATTAATAAAAATAGTAAGACTGGCACTAATTATTATTCAATAATTGAGAAAATGGATAAGAAAGATCTTTCTTATCTCGCAATTAATAAACAAATAAAGCCATCTAATCAAAAAAAAAACCTTTTTGACTGGATGGGAATGAACGAAGAAATACTAAATCATCCCATATCAAATCTGGAACTTTGGTTCTTCCCAGAATTTTTGCGACTTTATGATGCATATAGGATTAAACCGTGGATCATACCAATCAAATTACTTCTTTTCCGTTTTAATGGAAATCAAAACACTAGTGAAAATAAAAACATCAACGGAAAACAAAAGAAGGATCTTCATATACCATCTAATGAAAAAAAAGATCTTGAATTAGAGAATCGAAATCAAGAAGAAAAAGAGCAGTCAGTCCAAGAAGATCTTGGATCAAATCTACCAAACCAACAAAAAGAGGTTAAAGAAGATTATGGCGAATTAGACACTAAAAAGCGTAGAAAGAAAAAGCAATCGAAGAGCAACACAGAGGCGGAACTAGATTTCTTCCTGAAAAAATATTTGCTTTTTCAATTGAGATGGGATAATACTTTGAATCAAAGAATAATCAATAATATCAAGGTATATTGTCTCCTGCTTAGACTGAATAATCCAAAGAAAATTGCTATATCCTCTATTCAAAGAGGAGAAATGAGTCTGGATGTAATGCTGATTCAAAAGGATCTAACTCTTACAGAATTGATAAAAAGGGGAATATTGATTATCGAACCGGTTCGCCTGGCTATAAAATGGGATGGACAATTTATTATGTACCAAACTATAGCAATTTCACTGATCCATAAGAGTAAACACCAAACAAATCGAAAATGCCGAGAAAGGGGAAATGCCGATCATAATGATTTTGATGAATCTATTACAAGACATAGACATGAAAGAATGCTTGGGAATAGGGATGAAAATCATTATGATTTTCTTGTTCCCGAAAATATTTTATCTCCTAGACGTCGTAGAGAATTGAGAATTCGAATTTGTTTCAATTCGGAGAATATGAATGTTATGGATAGAAATAAAGTATTTTGCAATGAGAACAACATAAGGAACTGCGGCCCCTTTTTGGATGAGAGCAAGCATCTTGATAGAGACCCCCAAAAATTGGATACAGATACAAATAAATTCATGAAATTGAAATTCTTTCTTTGGCCAAATTATAGATTAGAAGATTTAGCTTGTATGAATCGCTATTGGTTTGATACCAGTAATGGAAGTCGTTTCAGTATGTCAAGGATATATATGTATCCACGATTGAGAATTAGTTGATGGTAAATTTCCTATATATCACGTGCCGTGCCATATCTAGCATGATATATGAAGGCAAACAGATGTACACACGCGTTGCGTTGTGTTATATTACATTTACATTCTGGTATAGGATACTGATTCAATGACCTAAGAATCTTCTTATCTTAGGTCCAAATTTTTCTATTTTTTTTGGGGGGGGTGACGAACTGTACCATTCTTTTGTATCTATATCTGAATCAAATTGAAAATTGATTCATTCAATTTGATAGAATAAGGTAGTATATGAATAAATTCATATTATTGTGTATACCAGCTAAAAACGACTGGCATTATTTTTACTGATCGATAAACTCCATATCTGTAGAAAAAAAGAAAAGGGGGAGAAGAATTCTTTTTATGGTAAAAAATTCATTCATCTCAGTTATTTCGCAAGAAGCAAAAGAAGAAAACAAGGGGTCTGTTGAATTTCAAGTATCCAGTTTCACCAATAAAATACGGAGACTTACTTCCCATTTGGAATTGCACAAAAAAGACTATTTATCTCAGAGAGGCCTACGGAAAACTCTGGGAAAACGTCAACGGTTGCTGGCTTATTTGTCAAAGAAAAATAGAATACGTTATAAAGAATTAATCGGTCAGTTGAATATTCGGGAGCCAAAAACACGTTAAGTTAATTTGAAGATTCATTTTGAATTATTTGATTTATTAGATCTTGAATTTTGATGAACTTTGTTTCGTTTTCAGCAATTCATGGAATAATGAATCGGGGAAAAAACATATGACTGTACCAGCTACAAGAAAAGACCTCATGATAGTCAATATGGGTCCTCACCACCCATCAATGCATGGCGTTCTTCGACTCATCATTACTCTAGATGGTGAAGATGTTATTGACTGTGAACCCATATTGGGTTATTTACACAGAGGGATGGAAAAAATTGCGGAAAACCGAACAATTATACAATATCTACCTTATGTAACGCGTTGGGATTATTTAGCTACTATGTTTACCGAGGCAATAACGGTAAATGGACCAGAACAGTTGGGAAATATTCAAGTCCCTAAAAGAGCTCGCTATATCAGAGTAATTATGCTGGAACTGAGTCGTATAGCTTCTCATTTGTTATGGCTTGGCCCTTTTATGGCGGATATCGGTGCGCAGACTCCTTTCTTCTATATTTTCAGAGAGAGAGAATTGATATATGATCTATTCGAAGCTGCCACAGGCATGCGAATGATGCATAATTATTTCCGTATCGGAGGAGTCGCTGCTGATCTACCTCATGGCTGGATAGATAAATGTTTGGATTTCTGTGATTATTTTTTAACAGGGGTTGCTGAATATCAAAAGCTTATTACGCGAAATCCCATTTTTTTGGAACGAGTTGAGGGGGTGGGCGTTGTTGGTGGAGAAGAAGCAATAAATTGGGGTTTATCAGGACCAATGCTACGAGCTTCCGGAATCCAGTGGGATCTTCGTAAAGTTGATCATTATGAGTGTTATGACGAATTTGATTGGGAAGTGCAATGGCAAAAAGAAGGAGATTCATTAGCTCGTTATTTAGTTCGAATCAGTGAAATGACAGAATCCATAAAAATTATTCAACAAGCTCTGGAAGGAATTCCGGGAGGGCCCTATGAGAATTTAGAAGCCCGACGCTTTGATAGAGCAAGGGATTCCGACTGGAATGATTTTGAATATCGATTCATTAGTAAAAAACCATCTCCTACCTTTGAATTGTCGAAACAAGAACTTTATGTGAGAGTGGAAGCCCCAAAGGGGGAATTGGGAATTTTTCTGATAGGAGATCAGAGTGTTTTTCCCTGGAGATGGAAAATTCGTCCGCCGGGTTTTATCAATTTGCAAATTCTTCCTCAGCTAGTTAAAAGAATGAAATTGGCTGATATTATGACGATACTAGGTAGTATAGATATCATTATGGGAGAAGTTGATCGTTAAAATGATAATTGATACGACAGAAGTACAGGCTATCAATTCTTTTTCCAGATTGGAATCCTTAAAAGAGGTCTATGGGCTCATATGGTTACTTGTCCCTATTTTTACTCCTGTATTGGGAATCACAATAGGGATATTAGTAATTGTGTGGTTAGAAAGAAAAATATCTGCAGGGGTACAACAACGTATTGGACCTGAATACGCGGGTCCTTTGGGAATTCTTCAAGCTCTAGCAGACGGGACCAAACTACTTTTCAAAGAGGATCTTCTCCCATCTAGAGGAGATATTCGTTTATTCAGTCTCGGACCCTCTATAGCAGTCATATCCGTTTTACTAAGTTATTCAGTAATTCCTTTTGGATATCGCCTTGTTCTAGCGGATCTCAGTATAGGTGTTTTTTTATGGATTTCCATTTCAAGTATTGCTCCTATTGGACTTCTTATGTCAGGATATGGATCGAATAATAAATATTCCTTTTTAGGTGGTCTACGAGCTGCTGCTCAATCGATTAGTTATGAAATACCATTAACTCCATGTGTGTTATCAATATCTCTACGTGCGATTCGTTGGGACATGAACTTTTATCCTTTTCTTTCTAGGAAAGAAGTTGAATGTAGTGAATAGAGATCTTCATTTTTTTTTTATTCACCGTTCGGGGCGATGAACTAAACCAGATAGTTATATGAGTGAAATAAAACAGCTTCTAAATTTGCAGTAAAAAGATTGAGTCTCATTCCCTATGTACAAGAGTTAAGCGAAAATAAACAGTATAAATTACCCCAAGATTGGTTGATTAGTCATCATGGTTTGAAGCGGGTAGAAAAGATCAACTGGATGGAGTTTTTACTATTACCGTACCGGGGATCAAGCAAAAATGAGTGGACGGTTAGGAACACCAAGGTACACAAAGGGTTAGTAATGGAGATAATGCAAGTTATCCAAATGCAAATGGGTATTTTTGCATAAATGGAATCCGAATGGGGACTTTAAGTTGGTAGAAACGATCAAGTAGTACTTCCCCGCGATCCCGATCCCGAGTATGCTCCTATCCACTGGTTAAAGAAATGACTATCAGGAACGAAGTAATCCTTTATTTCTTTTTTTAGAGCCCTCTTTTTTGTTTTTCTGGGCAAGAAGAATAGGAATGAAAGAAATGGAATAGAATTGCAATAAATAGGAAAATTCAAAATAGAAACGATTTATTATTTTTTTTTTTCTCTATCCATCAGATAGAATTCTTATCATGATTCATGAATTAATCTAATTCTTTTTCGTAATCGAAATAAATGGGTCAAAATAGCTATCGATACAACGAGTATTTTATTGAAGGATTAAGTTATTACCGAACAAAGAAAAATGGAAACTCTAAAGGATAAGATCAATTCAGAAGCAATTTTTTGGTATTATAGCAGACAGAATTGCATTGGTCTAATTTGGGGCTCTTCCATGCATCTTTACTCTATATATCCTACTAATATATCGAGATAATACCGAACCCGCCCTTAGATTTACTTAAGGCCATCGAGGAGCCGTATGAGGCTGAAGTATCATGTACGGTTCTGCAATAGCGATGGGAGCAGTGATGTTATCACCGACTATGATTATCTAACAGTTCAAGTACAGTTGATATAGTTGAGGCGCAGTCAAAATATGGTTTTTGGGGGTGGAATCTGTGGCGTCAACCTATAGGGTTTACGGTTTTTCTAATTTCTTCCCTAGCAGAATGTGAGAGATTACCTTTTGATTTACCAGAAGCAGAAGAAGAATTAGTAGCAGGTTATCAAACCGAATATTCAGGCATCAAATTTGGTTTATTTTACGTTGCTTCCTATCTAAATCTACTAGTTTCTTCATTATTTGTAACAGTTCTTTACTTAGGTGGTTGGAATTTCTCTCTTCCGTACATATTTCTTCCCGAGCTTTTCGGAATAAATGAAGTGGGTGGGGTCTTTGGAATGACAATTGGTATTTTTATTACATTAGCTAAAGCGTATTTGTTCCTGTTCATTCCTATTACAACAAGATGGACTTTACCTAGGATGAGAATGGACCAACTATTAAATCTTGGGTGGAAATTTCTTTTACCTATTTCTCTAGGTAATCTATTATTGACAACCTCTTTCCAGCTCCTTTCGCTGTAAGGGTATACGATATTCTATTCTCGATTTATAACTTCTCTCAAACAAGAGAAAGAAACATCAAATTATTCATAGATATTCACGATATGTTCCCTATGGTAACTGGGTTCATGAATTATGGTCAACAAACAGTAAGAGCTGCAAGGTATATCGGTCAAAGTTTCATGATTACCTTATCCCACACGAATCGTTTACCCGTAACTATTCAATATCCTTATGAAAAATTGATCACATCAGAGCGTTTCCGCGGTCGAATCCACTTTGAATTTGATAAATGCATTGCTTGTGAAGTATGTGTTCGCGTATGCCCTATAGATTTACCCGTTGTTGATTGGAAATTGGAAACTAATATTAGAAAAAAACGATTGCTTAACTATAGTATTGATTTTGGAATCTGTATATTTTGTGGTAACTGCGTCGAGTATTGTCCAACAAACTGTTTATCAATGACTGAAGAATATGAACTTTCTACTTATGATCGTCACGAATTAAATTATAATCAAATTGCTTTAGGTCGATTACCAATGACAGTAATTGGAGATTATACAATTCGAACCATTATGAATTCGACTCAAATAAAAAAACCGGGTAAACCTCTTGATTCAAGAACGATTATCGATTACTAAGATTCAGTTTTTATCTAAAGGAGCCAAGCTTCTTTCATTTTTTTCGATTAATAACTAAAAATCCGAACTATTGTATTGATTGGTGAGAATCGCGGCTTGCTTTAGATTAAAAATCTGTTAATTATTCATATATACGTGATAATTTCGAAATCTATCAAATCAATATATAAATAAGAAATCTATAACATGGAATAATATAAAATTTAGAACGACTCTTTTGGATAGAGAGTAGAATTCATAACTCTATCTACATCAACCCACACCCCGTACGTATAGGATTAAATTCAATAAGTAACTTAACTTATCATAAAAAAACAGGGTAACTTCTTTTTTCTGGTCTGGGCAATAAGATCATGAAACATTTCGACTTATTTATCTCTTATTTTACATATAATGGATTTAACTGGACCAATACATGATTTTCTTTTAGTATTTTTGGGATCGGGTCTTATATTAGGAGGTCTAGGAGTGGTATTACTTACCAATCCAATTTATTCTGCCTTTTCATTGGGATTGGTTCTTGGTTGTATATCCTTATTTCATATTCCATCGAATTCTCATTTTGTAGCTGCTGCACAGCTACTTATTTATGTGGGAGCTATAAATGTCTTAATACTATTCGCTGTGATGTTCATGAATGACTCAGAATATTACAATGATTTCCATCTTTGGACCGTTGGAGATGGAGTAACTTCACTGGTTTGTACAAGTATTTTTGTTTCACTAATTACTACTATTCCAGATACGTCATGGTACGGGATTATTTGGACTACAAGATCAAACCAGATTTTAGAGCAGGATTTGATAAATAATGGTCAACAAATTGGGATTCATTTATCAACAGATTTTTTTCTTCCATTCGAACTCATTTCTATAATTCTTTTAGTTTCCTTGATAGGTGCAATTGCTATGGCTCGTCAGTAATAAATACCTAGAATTAGAAATCAAAAAAACAAATAAATAAAGAATTCCTTTGTTCTGTCTTAGCCCATCCATTTTCCTTCAATTCCATGTTCAGATTTTTCATGTATAAAATGGAAATGCTTTTAGTGCAATCTATTACCAATATCTTCCTTTGTTCTGTACTTGTTATATTCGAGTCAATCAAATTGGTTGAAGTTGAATTGTTGTTCATATTGAAATGAAATGAATCCAGATTGATGAGGAGTTGGTTAATGCTACTTGAACATGAACTTGTTTTGAGTGCCTATTTATTTTCTATCGGTATTTATGGATTGATCACAAGTCGAAATATGGTTAGAGCACTTATGTGTCTTGAGCTTATACTGAATGCGGTTAATATAAATTTCGTAACATTTTCTGATTTATTTGATAGTCGCCAACTAAAAGGAGGCGTTTTCTCGATTTTTGTTATAGCTATTGCAGCCGCTGAAGCAGCTATTGGACCAGCTATTGTTTCGTCAATTCATCGTAACAGAAAATCAACTCGTATCAATCAATCGAATTTGTTGAATAAATAATGGTAGTAATTATATTAATGTGTTAATCAAAAATAATGAATAAAATATTCACCAATTCAAATTAGCATCATGTACGACAGAAGCATACGACCATGTTTGCTAAAACGTAATAAATCAAAGTATCTTGGCCCTCTCTCATAAACAGATCCAGGAGTAGATTTTTTAGAAAACAATTCTGGTAAATCATTGATTCGTCTGGTGTCTACAATATATGATTCAGTTATTATTTTCCTAGATCGAAAATTTATGACATTCAAAAAATGGATAGATCTAATGTCACAT